TTGAAGCTGGATTAGAAAAATGCGCAATTTTGTATACAGGTTTTTTAATTAATAATTATATTGATATTAATAATTATATTGATAATAATTATGTAATATTGCGTCATATATTATATATTTTTGTTTTTTATTTACTTTCCAGTAAAGTAAATAGTAAGTAATAAATTCATAAAAAAAAAAGGAAAAGAAGGTATTTTAATTCAAATAATAAATAATAAGAAATATAACTTCTAATATAACTTCTATTATAGGAATTTGAATGTCTAGGAATTCTAATGGAAATTTCTCTTGTTTTGTTATTGAAGTAGCAATAACTAATATTTTTCATTAATTTGAAATTCGAATTAAATCCTTTGATCTCTGCAATGAAGGATTCATTGGAATAAAAGAGGAAATGGCCTGGCCAGTACTTAACCAGACCAGGCCGGGGGAATAAACTGTGTGTACAAAATTAAAGAAATAAGGTATTCTTTCTATTGAATAGATCCGTTTTAAGTCATTATATAAATTGACAATTCCTGATCAAATTTGTTTTTTTATTTATTTTTATTAATTTCTTTATTTATTAATATTTATTTAATAATTATTTATTTATTAATATTTATTTAATAATTATTAATTTCAATTGAAAATTCAATATTAATATGAATATTTTTTTCGTATTAAGATTATTCGTATTAAGATTATTATAATAGATATATATATATTATATATATCTATTATAATATTATTTAATAAATATAATTTAATAAATTATTATAATTTAATATATTATTAGAATGGAGTATCGAGTAATATCTTATTTCTTTAGATTAAATTAATATTTAATTGACTATATTATTATTGACTATATTATTATTAATATTATGTTAATATATTATGTTGTAAATATATTATGGTAAGATATTATCTTATTAAAATTTAAATAACATAAGTTAAATTTTAGATTTCTTTTCTATTTATATAAATTTTTGAATTTGCATTATAAAAATTTTTCTTGTTTATTGTTCGTTATGTTATATTATGTTATATAAGATATATTATATATTTCTAATATATATTTTAAATAGATAGCAATTTTAAACATAAGCAATTTTAAACATACATAATATATGTATATATATATATATTTAGTATATATATTTCTATATATATATTTAGTATATATATTTATATATTTCGAAATTAAATTCTATAATTATTTTGATTTTCGATTTATTCGAAATATTTCGAATTGGATATTCAAATCTGATATTCAAATATAATATTATAAGTGTATAATAAAACTAAGTGTATATAAAAGTATATAATAAAAGTGTATACTAAATACACAGTGTAATAGAAAAATTCTATTACAATATAATTATTGAATATTGAATAAAGATTAATAAAAAGATAATAAAAATAAAGAAAAAACGAGGATTTTTCTCAATGTTTCTTTCACGTGTTACATCATATAAAAATTTTCAATTTGGAATTGGGAGAGATGGCTGAGTGGACTAAAGCGGCGGATTGCTAATCCGTTGTACAAATTATTTGTACCGAGGGTTCGAATCCCTCTCTTTCCGTCTCCTATGATCACTTGGGACTTTCGAATTGTAAGGAATTTTGATCTCTTGATTTTATCATAGGTAAATGTATAAAACAAATCAAATTATTCAAAATTTTGAAAAAGGAAAAAAAACTCAAAATCTTTTTATTTTTATTCCTCACGTCCAGGATTACGTCCTGGATCATTAGATAAGAATCCGAAAATAAATAGGGAAACAAAGAATATAACTACCGTGTAAACAAAGAGTTTGAGAGTAAGCATTACACAATCTCCAAGATAATTTTTTTTTTGAAAAAGGGAATAGATTACCTATTTTTTACCGCATATCCTATTTGTTTTGACATGACACCCCGAAAATGAAAAAAAAAAAGTCTTTTTTTAATTTTAATAAAAGAAATAAATTTAAAATAATTTAATTTATTAGTAATAAGATTTGGATTCCGTCGTTACTAAAAATTTATTGTCATATCAATAATTAGATATTGTGTAGGACCCACTAATCCGCACTCACTGGAAGGTGAGAACGGGGAAAAAGCTGATTCAAATTCATCACAGCGGTTATTCATTCAATATACAAGAATTAATAATTTCGATTTTTGAATCGAGGATTCATATTCATAATGTAAGACTTATCTGATCTTATCAATTTTTCGAATTTTTATATCGAATATATAATAAATTTAGTAGAGTATTAAAGATTTCATCGAAAACTTACAGCAGCTTGCCAAACAAAGGCTAAGAGAAAAAAGAATAGGGGTATGACAGGCATAATATCTACGATTGGATTGAAAATGGCATAAGCTTCGGGCAATTTCGCGAAGAAAAAACTACTCGAATAAAGGGCAGAATTAAGACAGATACCGATTAAACTAAAGATATTAAGCATAACAAATATTTTGTTCTTGTAGATTAGATAATTTGATTTTGATTGAGTTATTTTTATAAGGGAAAAATGAAAAAGGCAGATCAAAAAATCTTTCTTTTTCTTTGGACTCTCCCAAATAAAAAATCCCTCCTTCCATTCTCATTTAAGAATGAGAATACAAGGAATTCTACTTTCATACAATATCTTAATTGAATTCCATGTAATGATCAATGAATTTTTTTATTCTATATCTACATATATTGAATCCTAGCACCAAAATACATCATATGTTTTTATATATTTGAGTTGGGATTGACGAATAACCAAGATCTATAATAGTGTTTATTAGTGTATAATAGAAATGAAATGGGGCGTGGCCAAGCGGTAAGGCAGCGGGTTTTGGTCCCGTTACTCGGAGGTTCGAATCCTTCCGTCCCAGACCCTTTCAATTGTATTCCACATAAGACAAAATTTGTTAAAGAGAACAATTTTTTCTTATGAATTCTCAGATATGAACTCTGAATCGCGCAATGTGAAAAATGTGAAAGAAAGGTTTATCGATTCCGTTCCCCAAAACCAAAAAATAAATAAAAATCAAATAAATAGGTTATCCCAATTCCACATTCTATGTGGAGACTGAAAAGTAGTGAATTTAAAATTGCATCACAGGTCGTAAAACTGCCAACTAAAGTTGGCACGAGAAAATAAAAAATAGGAAAAAGGGATCTGGACCCTATTTTTTATTCTCTGGTTCAACTGAATGATTGTAAATCAATGGAATGTAGCGATTGGGGATAAATTCGTATAGTCCATCTACTTGACTTTTGAATTGATCAAAAAATTAGTGAATCTGAAGTAAAACAAAATAGGTAGAAAAAACAAGGCCTATGCTAATATGATATATATTATGTATTTTGTTTGTCTTGTTGTATTTCAGTAACAGGTTAGATATTTCAGTTAAGCAAAAGGATCTGTGATTCTTTAAATATTCTATAATTACTAATTACTGGTACGAACTGTTCGTTGTATATGATGGATACGAACAAATCATACTCCTCTAATTCTTGATTCAGATTTCATTTTTCAGATGAAAGAAGGAATAAGGTAAGGACCTTAATTTTACTTTATACGAGATCGTTTTTTCTTACTTCATTTTTTTCTTAGTACTCGAAGAAGTGTGAGAAATCAATAATATTTCGACCTTTTCGGGTCATTGAAATAGCTTATTTGGTTAATAATGGATTTTTGTCTGGAATTAGAAATCTATTATTATTAAACTTCTTTTGGAGATTTCGAGTTTATTTGTTCAAAAAAAAATGTATCCTTCATGAAGGATTAATCGTCTCGAACAATCTATTGACGATGTAAATAATAACTCTTCCATAAACTAGTTTATTCATATTTTTATAAATATGTTTCATTCAAGAATATAGGGTTAAATAAATTGGATTTTTGTTAAGCCTTCTCTGGATAAATACTTATCTATCTATGGATAGATAAGTATGGATATATACTGATGGGACCAATGACTATTCACGATTCCATATTGAATCAATTCCATACTGCTTTGAAATTAAATTAGAGGAATGTTTGTTATGGTAAAACTTCGTTTGAAACGATGTGGTAGAAAGCAACGTGCGACTTGAAGGACATGATCGATTGTGGATTTTTACATCCACCATTTTCCATAGTAATGAAGATGCTCTTGGCTCGACATAGTTTGTTCTGTTCTGCTAAGAACACAATTTGTGTTGGATTGTAAGTAAAGAGTACATGATGGAGCTCGAGAAGAAAGGATTAATTAATTCATTTACCAAGGGATAGAATCTAGGGTTAGTGAAAATCAATAAGTTAGACCAACTTTGTAAGTATATCCTCAATATATATCTATATGGAAAGGTTCAAATTCGAATAAGTTTGCAAAAAAGTAAAATTTTTAGAATTTGGTAAAACCATTTTGATCAAAAGTGTATAACAAGGGAATCAATCGTTCATATTTCTATTTATATAGAAAGAAATAACAGAAAGAAATAAAAAAGGTATGTTGCTGCCATTTTGAAAGGAATAAGGATCCCCGAAGTAATGTCTAAACCCAATGATTTCACAAAGCAAAGATAAAGGATTCCGGAACAAGGAAACACTATTTTCAATTGGCTCAATAATTGGATCAGAATGAGGAATAAAAATAAAAAGATTCCGGATGAGACAAACAAAAGAGTTTAGAGACGGCTCAATAAATGTATAAGGATTTTCCTTAGAATTCTGTCACAATTACCCAACTTGAGTTATGAGTATAAATAAGATTTATTTTTTTCTGTAAAGGAAGAACAAAAAAGGACTGAATTTAAATCATAGTCTAATTCATGGTTTTCTGGATCCATTTGCTTACAGAAATACGAATCATTTTTCTCGAGCCGTATGAGGAGAAAACCTCCTATACGTTTCTAGGGGGGGCTTTGTTTATTTACATCTATCCCAATGAGCTATCTATCGAATCGTTGCAATTGATGTTCGATCCCGAAGAGAAGGAAGAGATCTTCGAAAAGTGGGTTTTTACGATCCGATCAAGAATCAAACTTATTTAAACGTTCCTGCTATTTTATATTTCCTTGAAAAAGGCGCTCAACCTACAGGAACGGTTTATGATATTTTAAGGAAAGCAGAATTTTTTAAAGAAGGAACTTCGAGTTAATTAAAGGAAAAAACTAAATTAAAATTAATAAATAAACAAAGTAGGGGAGGTTACTAGTATCTAGTTTTGTGTAATTATTTACACCTTATTTTACTTTTTCTTGCTTTATTCATATTTATTTACTTTTTTCTTGGCGTAGGAATTCAATTTACTAATGAATAACTTTACCAACAAACAAAGGGTAAATCTTGCTTATTGTACCTTTAATTGATTGAATCAACCGGTGCTTTTTTTTTTTACTTTTCCTTAATTTTTTCCATTCGAATTTATTATTTATGTTTATGTTGTGCCAATCCAACACAAGTCTTTATTTTATATTTACTTCGATTTGTTTTCTCAACATTGCGCTTATATTGACAATGGTGTATCGAACAAATATAATTTGATCGTAGATAAATAGATCTGTTTATCCCCACCCCATATTGGTTTTTTCTTTCCTTCACTTCACTAAAATGATGGGTTTGCCTTGCTCCGCATTTACTCTCATAGAAAAATGGATTGATTAAGGAAAATAAAAAAAAATTGAAAAAAGGAATGGGTGGTCTGTCACAACTTTTACATTTCGATTGGTAATATCTATTCGCTCATTTTTGGATTTGCGTGTTTATAATTGATTATAAAATATTTCTTTTCGATGTGTTGCTAGTTCAATGTTTTGACAAGATTGGACAGTGCAATTCAACTTATTTTTTTTATTTTGATCGTATCTACATATCCTATTTATTCGGGTTGCTAACTCAACGGTAGAGTACTCGGCTTTTAAGTGCGACTATGATCTTTTACACATTTGGATGAAGCAACGAATTCGTCCAGACTCTTGGTAGAGTCTATAAGACCACGACTGATCCTCAAAGGTAATGAATGGAAAAAACAGCATGTCGTAAGAAAATTTATTTCTTATTTTCTATTTTATTAATTATTAAATTAATTAATAAAGTCAAATTTCATTAATAATTAATAAAGTAAAATAAAAGTAAAACTTGGAGTTTTTTTTACCGGATCATTACAGTTCAAAAAATTGTTTTGATTTGTGGGGACAAAAAAATTCCCATTTACAGTTGGGTCTAGTGAATAAATGGATAGAGCCTTATGGTTCCAATTCCTGTAAAATAAAAAGCAACGAGCTTATGTTCTTAATTTGAATGATTACCCGATCTAATTAGACGTTAAAAATAAATTAGTGCCTGATGCGGGAAAGGATAGGTTCCCATGTGTGTGGACCATTGATTTTATTTAATGAATCCTAATTATTCATTATTATGGATTGTAGACGGATGTGTAGAAGAAACAGTATATTGATAAAGCGAATTTATTCCAAAGTCAAAAGAGCGATTGGGTTGCAAAAATAAAGGATTTTTTATCCTTTTGTAATTATAACGAACATCAACTAATTGGATAGAAATAGAAAAGGAAAGGAAAAAGATTTGTTGATTGGATTCCCTGTTTTTTTTCCGGGGTAGATTTTTTTCTTACTATATTCTTACTATATTTAGTATACTATATATTTTCCTAATATAAAACACTATATATAAAATATTCAAATATTAAACTATAAATATTAAACTATATATAAACTATATATAATACAATACATTATACATACCCTGTTCTGACCATATTGCACTATGTATCATTTGATAAACCAAGAAATTCCTCCCGTCAAGTAGAAATGTAAATGAAACAATTACAAGGATATTTAGAAAAAGCTAGATCTCGGAAACAACACTTCCTATATCCGCTTCTTTTTAAGGAGTATATTTATGCATTTGCTCATGATCATGGTTTAAATAGTTCGATTTTTTATGAACCCGCGGAAATTATTGATAATGACAATAAATCTAGTTCAGTACTTGTGAAACGTTTAATTATTCGAATGTATCAACAGAATTATTTGATTAATTCGGTTAATCATTCGAATAAAAATCGATTCATTGGGCACAACAATTTTTTTTATTCTCATTTTTTTTCTCGGATGATATCAGAAGGTTTTGCAGTCATTATGGAAATTCCATTTTCGCTGCGCTTAGTACCTTTTTCTTCTGAAAAAGAAATACCACAATTTCAGAATTTACGATCTATTCATTCAATATTCCCCTTTTTAGAGGACAAATTATCACATTTAAACTATGTCTCAGATATACTAATACCCCATCCTATCCATTTGGAAATCCTGGTTCAAATCCTTCAATGTCGTATCCAAGATGTTCCCTCTTTGCATTTATTGCGATTCTTTCTCCACGAATATCATAATTGGAATAGTCTCATTACTTCGAAGAAATCGATTTACGTTTTTTCAAACGAAAATAAAAGACTATTTCAGTTCCTATATAATTTTTATGTATTCGAATGTGAATTTGTATTTGTTTGTCTTCGTAAACAATCTTCTTATTT